ATTTTAAGTAGTAGTGACTGTTACAGTGACAGTTACATTTATAATTTCATTTGTGGTGAAAGTGTAAATAGTAGTGAAAGCGAAAGTTCCAATATAAAAACTAGCACGAATGGTAGTGATTTAACTATAGGAGAAAGTTCTAATGATCTCGATGTAACTCAAAAATACAGGCATTTGTGGGTTCAATGCGAAAATTGTTATGGATTAAATTATAAGAAATTTCTTAAGTCAAAAATGCATATTTGTGAACAATGCGGATATCATTTGAAAATGAGTAGTTCAGATAGAATCGAACTTTCGGTTGATCCAGGTACTTGGGATCCGATGGATGACGACATGGTCTCTGTGGATCCCATTGAATTTCATTCAGAAGAGGAACCTTATCAAAATCGTATTGATTCTTATCAAAGAAAGACAGGATTAACGGAGGCTGTTCAAACAGGTACAGGGCAACTAAACGGGATTCCCATCGCAATTGGGGTTATGGATTTTCAGTTTATGGGGGGTAGTATGGGATCCGTAGTAGGCGAGAAAATCACCCGTTTGATCGAGTATGCTGCCAATAAATTTTTACCTCTTGTTCTGGTGTGTGCTTCCGGAGGAGCACGCATGCAAGAAGGAAGTTTGAGCTTGATGCAAATGGCTAAAATATCTTCCGCTTTATATGATTATCAATCAAATAAAAAGTTATTCTATGTATCAATTCTTACATCTCCTACTACTGGTGGAGTGACAGCTAGTTTTGGTATGTTGGGGGATATCATTATTGCTGAACCTAATGCCTATATTGCATTTGCGGGTAAAAGAGTAATTGAACAAACATTAAAGAAGACAGTACCTGAAGGTTCACAAGGGGCTGAATATTTATTCCATAAGGGCTTATTCGATCTAATCGTACCACGTAATCTTTTAAAAGGCGTTCTGAGTGAGTTATTTCAGCTCCACGCCTTTTTACCTTTGAATCAAAATTAACTCAAGTAGAGTTCTTATGTTAAAGTTTTTTTGTGGCGAATAAGAAGAATTTATTTTTCTTTGATGACATAAGATTTTATTGTAGAAAGAATCATGCGGATAATTATTTTTTTTTTTACCGATATTACGGATTAGTAATCAGTAAACCTCTCTCAACAAAACAACATAAAAAGAGAATTCTTCCTTAGAATTAGGAGGCAGGAAGGCAAATAAAACGAATTTCATGTTCCCCTCTTGCGTATGTATATATAATTCAAATAGAGAAAATATAGAATCTTGCACCTTTCTATATCTCCCAACAAGTCCCATTTTCCCTAAGAATCCCTGCGGTTGGATCGGATTCTAACGAATCGTTTGGGAATTTGTAAGAAACTCTTTTTTATTTTTTTGATTAAAAAAGCAATTAGATATTAAAAAAGAAATTAGAAGCTAAGAACAACCGAAGAAGAAAAATAAAAAATAAAATAAGTAAGAATAATAAATAATAAAGAAAATGGATTATCATACAGATATTTCATGGAGAAAGATGCGTTTATTTAGTTCTATATTCCTTGCACTTAGTATAGATACTCATTTAGTATACTTATATACGAATTTGAATATGAATTCTAATTATTATAGGATATCTTTATACCAATAACAGGTACAAATATTAAATCGAGGTACCCTTTCTATGACAATTCTCAACAACTTTCCTTCTATTTTTGTGCCTTTAGTGGGCCTAGTATTTCCGGCAATTGCAATGGCTTCTTTATTTCTTCATGTTCAAAAAAATAAGATTTTTTAAATCCGATGGGGCCAAATGTCATCTAGTTTTTTTTTCAAGACTTAACGAACACAGATATCAATTTAGTAGAATATTGTAGAAGACTAACAGGCGGCTTTCTCCAAACAGAAACGAAAGAGCTTTTATGCATGCGTAAACATGATATATAGGTAAATGAATTCTAGCTATTTTCAACAATAGGCGAGATCCGAGCTCATGTCTGCGATGAAAGTCAATGTATCTATATATATGTAGCTATCTATAGGGAATCATATGAACGGGATGCTCTTATTTTATTATATCTAACCAATTCGATAAATTACTGCTAAAAGTTCACATCAGAATAGTACTAGTTGATGAGAGTTACTTCGGAAACAAAAAAAAAAGAAAGTCAAATTGATTTTGGTTATTCCCTCAATTCCAATAAAATGCAGCTGGATCTAATATGTATGAGTTGGCGATCAGAATATATATGGATAGAATTTCTAGCAGGATCTCGCAAAACAAGTAATTTCTGCTGGGCCTTTATCCTTTTTTTAGGTTCATTAGGATTCTTATTGGTTGGAATTTCTAGTTATCTTGATAGGAATTTGATAGCTTTATTTCCATCTCAGCAAATAAATTTTTTCCCACAAGGGATTGTGATGTCTTTCTATGGGATCGCGGGTCTCTTTATTAGTTCCTATTTGGGGTGCACAATTACATGGAATGTAGGTAGCGGTTATGATCGATTTGATAGAAAAGAAGGAATAGTGTGTATTTTTCGTTGGGGATTTCCTGGAAAAAATCGCCGCATCTTTCTACGATTCCTTATGAAAGATATTCAGTCCATCAGAATAGAAGTTAAAGAGGGTATTTATGCTCGTCGTGTCCTTTATATAGAAATCAGAGGCTTGGGGGCCATTCCCTTGAATCGTACTGACGAGAATTTGACTCCGCGAGAAATTGAGCAAAAGGCTGCGGAATTGGCCTATTTCTTGCGTGTACCAACTGAAGGATTTTGAAAAATGAACTGAAGAATAAATGCTTTCTTAGCAGGAGAAAAAGCCCAAGAATCCTCTTTTTTCTATAGCATAACTTACTTAATTGAAGTTTCTTCAGAACGCCCAGTTGGACCAAAGCAAGGCAAATGTGTACGGAACAGCCATAACATAAAACGAAACTGTTTTTTTGTCTACAAAAAAATTGTTTTTTTTGCGTATGAAAATCCCCACTCAACTCAATTCAGTAACAAAAGAAGTAAGAAATCAAAATAATAGATTCATCCCATATATCAAAACAGTTCGGAATAAAAAATTTATCTTTTTATTTTCAATATTTGGAATTGATACGTTAGATATGGATAGATCATATCTTGTAAATTATCTCTATTTTCTTTTGTCAATCGATCCTTTTCTTTTATCCTTTCTTTTGTCTTTCTTAATGACCAAAGAATTGGATCTCGTAGAATGAGAACTTTTCTGTCTTTTTTTTCCACTCATTTTTGATCATCACAATATTCTTCAGAAAATTCTCTCAAATATTCCTGGATTATGCTCTGGGGCCGGGGAGCCCGCGAAAATTTTTTTTTTTCGAAATATTTGATATTTTCCTTTTTATTTTAATAGAAAGGAAGTTCTTTCATTTCGAAATCCGCATAATATTCATTATTTGAACATTCATCGAAAGGGGGAATTGCTTCGAATATTTGATCAATTGAGATATCTGGAAACAATATTTTTTGATTATTTCTTCATTCGAATTCGAAGTGGATTCTTCTTCTATTTCGGTATTTTTTCTACACTAGATTCAAGGACTAACCGCTGAATTACAACTAAAAAACAGAGACTAGCTTCATAGGCGCGATACCTTGTAATAGAACTCATGCTTGATAGAAACATTAGATCGCATCGAATCTACGAATGAGGTGGGTTCATTAACAATTCACAGATGAAAAAATGACAAAAAAGAACGTATCCATTCCCCTTCGATATCTTTCATCTATAGTATTTTTAGTCTTTTTGCCCTGGTGGATCTCTCTCTCATTTAATAAAAGTCTGGAATCATGGGTTACTAATTGGTGGAATACTAGGCAATCCGAAACTTTTTTGAATGATATTCAAGAAAAGAGTATTCTAGAAAAATTCATAGAATTAGAGGAATTATTCCTCTTGGACGAAACGATAAAGGAATTTCCGGAAAGACATCTCGAAAAGCTTTGTATAGGGCTTCAGAAAGAAACAATCCAATTGATCAAGATGCACGATGAGGATCATATCCATACGATTTTGCACTTCTCGACAAATACAATCGGTTTCGTTATTCTAAGTGGTTATTCTATTCTGGGTAATGAAGAACTTGTTATTCTTAACTCTTGGGTTCAAGAATTCCTATATAATTTAAGCGACACAATAAAAGCCTTTTCGATTCTTTTAGTAACTGATTTATGTATCGGATTCCATTCGCCCCACGGTTGGGAACTAATGATTGGCTATGTCTACAACGATTTTGGATTTGCTCATAATGATCAAATCATATCTGGTCTTGTTTCCACTTTTCCAGTCATTCTAGATACAATTTTTAAATATTGGATTTTCCGTTATTTAAATCGTGTATCTCCGTCACTTGTAGTGATTTATCATTCAATGAATGACTGAAAAACGATTCACTAATCCAATTATAATCTTTCTGACTTTGTACGTAAGCAAAGCATTCAAAGTCGTACTTACCTTACTTTTTCTACCCATCGAGGGGATTCCTCCCAGATTCCAGTAAATAGACAGAATCGCGGATAGGGAACTATATTAGCGACCTACCTAATTTTATTGTAGAAATTTTCGGGCTCAACGATTGAACCATGCAAATTAGAAATACCTTTTCTTCGCTAAAGGAAGAGATTACTCGATTCATTTCCGTATCGCTCATGATATATATAATAACTCGGGCATCCATTTCAAATGCATATCCCATTTTTGCGCAGCAGGGTTTTGAAAATCCACGAGAAGCAACTGGTCGTATTGTATGCGCCAATTGCCATTTAGCTAATAAGCCCGTGGATATTGAGGTTCCACAGGCGGTACTTCCTGATACTGTATTTGAAGCAGTTGTTAGAATTCCTTATGATATGCAGCTGAAACAAGTTCTTGCTAATGGTAAAAGGGGGGCTTTGAATGTGGGGGCCGTTCTTATTTTACCAGAGGGGTTTGAATTAGCCCCCCCCGATCGTATTTCGCCCGAGATGAAAGAAAAGATGGGTAAACTGTCTTTTCAGACCTACCGACCC